TGCTTAATAATATTAGGATATTTAGTGCCGAGTTTTTTTTGTAAAATTTTTAGTAGGGGTTGTTAGGCCGGCGGTAGATTTTTATAATAAAAATTGATGCACATATATATATATATATATAATGTGGGATGCCAATTTACATCGTAACTCGTTGGCCGATGCGTTCTTGAGTCCTCCTTGGTTTCGGGGTTTGACAAGGATAACAGGATTCGCCGAGCGTAGGGGGGTAGGGGGGTTTGTCGCGCAAAAACCAAAAAGGGGGCGTATATAAGGATTAGTTGAACAAGAGATGTATATGTTATGCACTTGAGTTAATAATATGTAATTCTTAAATTATGTCTTATAATAATTAATATATATTGTCACATACAAGGAATATGTTCCACCTTGATATACATTTGAGCTTGCACTTTGAGATGTAAGTGAAGAGGAAAAAAAAGGAGAACGTTATGCATATAAGAGAATGCTTGGCTTGGTGGGTAACGAGACATATGTACTACACCATTAATCAAATGCCAGTATAATTATCCGATAGGGGGATTATTACAATTGTGTACCTGAAATAGGAACCAGATGCCAGTAATAGTTCATATTGTGCTACCCCCACAGTTATTGCCCTTGATTCTATCATGCAGAATGTGTCTTTATACGACCGGTTGGTGGTCTCTTATTACATTAATATTCTTAAATACGATTATGGCTGTATAATTCAAGGAAAAATTTGAGGTCAAATTTTTGTGGGATAATATATTACCCGGGTTAAAATAATATTATTTTCTGAGTTTTAATAATGTGCTTTATGTATATCCTAATATTTAGTACTTGCTGTATGGTTAATATAATAATTTGGTGATAATACATATATGTATTAGCACATTGATGTGGTACCACACCATAAAGGGATGGTTTGTCCCCAGAAAATAGTTTAACTTAGAATTCTGGCTTTGGGAGCCAGGGGTGAGAGTTAAAGAGTTTAAAGGTTAAAGGTCAGAAAAGGGTGTCTGTGTATGTTTGAAATACTAACATTTCACACGATATTTAGTACTTGCTGTATGGTTAATATAATAATTTGGTGATAATACATATATGTATTAGCACATTGATGTGGTACCACACCATAAAGGGATGGTTTGTCCCCAGAAAATAGTTTAACTTAGAATTCTGGCTTTGGGAGCCAGGGGTGAGAGTTAAAATCTCTCTTTTTTGGGCACTAGGGAGGAATTTAACCTCCGATCTTCGGATTACAAGACCGATGCTTTTAGACTAAGCTACTAGGGCAAGCTCATTGTAGTGCTTTATTTTCTAATCATCCTGCTAGTGGTATAAAAATGAGGAATAATGCAAAGTACAATACGGATGCAATTTGTCCGATAATAATAAATGGGTGTTCTACTGGTATGCCTCCAATTCACGTTAAAATAATTATGTCTGCTACTAGGGTTCAGAATAAGAATTGGGTAATTGGGCGGAATGTTAGTCCTCGTTGTTTTGAGGTGTGTAATAGTGGCACAACTATTAACACTAGAATGGAGAATAGTAGTGCGAGGACGCCTCCAAGTTTATTTGGGATTGATCGTAGGATGGCGTAGGCAAATAAGAAGTATCATTCTGGTTTAATGTGGGGGGGAGTAACTAGGGGGTTGGCAGGGGTGAAGTTTTCTGGGTCTCCTAATAAGTTAGGGGAAAATAATGCTAGTAGTATTAGGGTAAATAGTATAATTACGAAGCCTAGGAGGTCTTTGTATGTGAAGTATGGGTGGAAAGAAATTTTGTCTGCGTCTGAGTTTAATCCAGTTGGGTTATTTGATCCTGTTTCGTGTAGGAATAGTAAGTGAAGAACGGTTGCAGCGGCAACAACAAATGGTAGTAGGAAGTGGAATGCGAAGAATCGTGTTAGTGTTGCGTTGTCTACTGAGAACCCACCTCAGATTCATTGGACTAACATGTCTCCTATATATGGCACGGCAGATAGAAGGTTTGTAATTACTGTGGCGCCTCAAAAAGATATTTGTCCTCACGGCAGAACATAGCCGACAAAGGCTGTTATTATAACTAGCAGTAGGAGAATTACGCCGATGTTTCAGGTTTCTTTATAAAGATATGACCCGTAGTATAGGCCTCGGGCAATATGTATATAAATACAGATGAAGAAAAATGATGCTCCGTTAGCATGAATATTTCGGATTAGTCAGCCGTAATTAACGTCTCGGCAGATGTGGGCGACTGATGAGAATGCAGTTGAAATATCTGAAGTGTAGTGTATAGCTAGAAATAGGCCGGTTAGAATTTGGGTGATTAGGCATAGTCCTAGTAGAGACCCAAAGTTTCATCATGCTGAGATGTTAGATGGTGTTGGTAGGTCAACTAGTGCGTTGTTAGCGATTTTAATAAGGGGATGTGTTTTTCGTAGGCTTGCCATTAAAGTTCTTGTAGTTGAATAACAACGATGGTTCTTCAAGTCATTGGTCTCGGTTAAAGTCTGAGCAAGAATTATGACCTATTTTATGTTTTTATTACTGATAGCTTTGGTTGTAGGTTTGGTTGCTGTTGCTTCTAATCCGACGCCTTATTTTGCTGCTTTTGGTTTGGTAGTTGCAGCTGGGGTTGGGTGTGGGATTTTGGTCGGTCATGGAGGTTCTTTTTTGTCACTAGTTCTTTTTTTAATTTATTTAGGGGGGATGCTTGTAGTTTTTGCCTATTCGGCAGCCTTGGCTGCTGAGCCTTTTCCAGAGGCTTGGGGCAATCGTTCTGTGTTAGGTTATGTTTTAATTTATTTATTGGGGGTTAGTTTAGTGGCGGGATTTTTTTGAGGGGGTTGGTATGAGGGTTCGTGGGTGGTTGTGGATGGATTGAAGGAGTTTTCTGTCTTGCGTGGTGATATTAGTGGTGTGGCTGTAATATATTCGTCTGGCGGGGGTATATTAGTTATTTGTGCTTGGGTGTTGCTTTTGACTTTACTTGTTGTTTTAGAGCTTACTCGTGGTTTAAGTCGTGGGGCTCTTCGTGCGGTTTAAAGGAGAATTGGGATCGTGGCCAAGATTAGGGTTAGGAGGAAGATGGTTAGGTATGTTTTGATTATCCCACGTGTAATGTCGTTAATAGTTTTTGCCATCGCTGTTTGTGTTAATGCTAGACCTTTTGGCCCAATGGTTTCGAGTCATGTTTTGTCGAGTTGGGTGGCGGCAGATTGTCCTAGGGCAAGTTTGAGTTTTGGGAGGAGTCGGTGAATGGTTGTTGGGAAAAATCCTAGCATATTTGAGAAGTGGTGTGTGGAAATTATAGGGGTAATTTTTACTTGTTTGCTTGTTATATTGGCTAGTTCTGCGGCTGCGAGCAGGCCGGCGATTGTCACTGCAAGAGCTGCCATTTTTAGGGTAGTTGGTATTGTTATAATTGGTGTTTTTGTCGGCATGAAGTTTTGTGTAATGATAAGTCCTGCAATAATGCTTCCTCAGGCAAGTCGTTTAATAGAATTAATTACTAGTGGGTTGTTTTCGTTAATTGGGGAGAGTGGTAAAAATCGTGGGGTTCCCATGATTACAAAGTATACTAGTCGGAAGCTGTATACTGCGGTGAATGATGTGGCAATTAGTGTTAGGGTTAGGGCTCAGGCGTTTAGATAAGAGGTGTTTAGGGCTTCAATAATTGCATCTTTTGAGAAGAATCCTGCTAGGAAGGGGGTTCCTGTTAGGGCAAGGCTGCCAATTGTAAAGTAAGCTGAAGTGGCAGGCATAATATTGAATAGGCCTCCTATTTTTCGAATATCTTGTTCATCGTTTAGGCTGTGAATAATTGATCCGGAGCATAAGAATAGTATGGCCTTGAAGAAGGCGTGGGTGCAAATGTGGAGGAATGCTAGTTGCGGCTGGTTTAGCCCAATTGTAACTATTATTAGCCCAAGCTGACTTGATGTTGAAAAAGCTACAATTTTTTTGATATCATTTTGGGTTAGAGCACAGGTGGCTGTGAATAGTGAGGTTAGTGCTCCGAGACAAAGGCAGGTTGTTAGGGCCAGCTGGTTATTTTCTATGAGCGGATGAAGGCGGATTAGCAGAAAAATCCCTGCAACGACTATAGTACTTGAGTGGAGTAGGGCAGATACTGGTGTAGGGCCCTCCATGGCGGACGGTAGTCATGGGTGGAGGCCAAACTGGGCTGACTTTCCTGTTGCCGCCAGGGCAAGTCCTAATAGGGGGACTGTTATGTCGAAGTTTTTTGATAAGACAAAGATTTGTTGAATTTCTCAGGAGTTGAGGTTTATTGCGAATCAGGCTATAGTTATAATTAGTCCGATGTCTCCTACTCGATTATAAATGACAGCCTGAAGAGCTGCTGTATTAGCGTCTGCTCGCCCGTGTCATCATCCAATTAGGAGGAAAGATATAATTCCTACCCCTTCTCAGCCAATAAATAATTGGAATATGTTGTTAGCTGTAACTAAGATGATTATGGCTACTAGGAATGTGAGTAAGTATTTAAAGAATCGGTCAATGTTGGGGTCAGAGTGTATATACCATAGTGCAAATTCTAGGATTGATCAGGTAACATATAGGGCAATTGGAACAAAGATTAGGGAGTAGTGATCAAATTTAAAGCTAATATTGATGTCAAATGTTTGAGTATTTATTCATTGTCAATTTGTGATAATACCTTCTGTTTTCAGGTTTAGGAAAATTATGAGGGGTAGTAGGCTGACGAAAAATGCAGAGCTAACAGCGATTTTAGTTATTTTTGCCATGTTGAGGTTCTGTTGGTTGGGGTTTATTGTAGTAAATAGTGGATATATTAAAATAAAGAAGATTAGAAGGAGTGATGAATGTATAATTAATGTCATTTTAGCTTTCACTTGGGCTTGCACCAAGAGTTTTTGGTTCCTAAGACCAACGGATGGCTGTTATCCTTTGAAAGCGCAAGGAAGCCGTGGATTTTAACCACGGAGTGTAAGGATTAGCAGTGCTTACTATTTTCTGTTCTTCCTTGGTGAGTAAGGAGGTTTTAACTCCTGTCTTTAGAATCACAATCTAATATTTTGGTTAAAACTATACTTACAGTAACATCATCCTCATATGAGTTCTGGTTTCGCTACTAGTAGGATGACGGGGATTAGGTGTATGGTTATTAATAGGTGTTCTCGGGTGTGGAAGGGTTGAAGTCCTATAATGTGGTTGGGTGTTGGGCCTCGTTGTGACATAAGAAATATATATAGGGAGTAGCCGGCTGTGATTAGTGTTCCTAGGCCAGTAAGTAAAATTGTCCATGGGGATCAGTTGAATAGTGTTGTAATAATTATGAGTTCTCCTATTAGGTTGGGTAGAGGGGGAAGTGCTAAGTTGGCTAGATTGGCGGTGAATCACCATACTGCGGTTAGTGGAAAAATCATCTGTAGTCCTCGGGCGAGTATTATTGTTCGGCTATGGGTTCGTTCATATGCTGTGTTGGCTAGGCAAAATAGTGCTGAAGATACTAACCCGTGAGCAATTATTAAAATAATTGCCCCTGAAAATCCTCATGAGGTTTGGATTAGAATACCTCCTGCTACTAGTCCTATGTGACTTACAGATGAGTAGGCAATTAGTGATTTTAGGTCTGTTTGTCGAAGGCAGATTGATCCGGTTATAATGATTCCTCAGAGGGCTAGAATAATGAATGGGTAGGCTAGCTCTTTTGATAGGGGGTCTAGTGTTACTATTATACGCATCATTCCGTATCCGCCAAGTTTTAGTAGAACCGCTGCCAGTACTATTGATCCTGCTACGGGGGCTTCTACGTGTGCTTTTGGTAGCCACAGGTGCACTCCGTATAATGGTATCTTAACTAAAAATGCGATTAGGCAGCCAGCTCATCAAATTATATGGCCTCAAGAGTTGAGTTGAAGAGGCTGTGAGTATTGGAGTACTAGTATTGATAGTGTTCCTGTCGATTGTTGGAGAAGAAGTAGGGCAACTAAAAGTGGGAGCGACCCTGCTAGGGTGTAGAATAGAAAATAAGTCCCTGCATTAAGTCGTTCGGTTTGATTCCCTCAGCGGGTAATAATGATAAGGGTTGGGATAAGTGTAGCTTCAAACATAATATAAAACATAATGATTTCTGTGGCACCGAATGCTATAATTAGAAAGGTTTGTAGTGAGGTGAGAAGTGTAATGTAAGAGCGCTGTCGGCTAATTGGTTCAGGGTTGATATGATTTTGGCTAGCTAGAATTATAAGTGGAAGTAGTCAGCATGTTAGTACTAAAAGGGGGGTTGATAGCGGGTCTGTGGCCAGGTATATGTTAGAGGAGGTTCATCCGGCCTCTGAGGTTCATTTTAGTCATATTAAGCTAATGGAGGCAATTAGGAGACTGTGTGTGGTTGTGGTTGTTCATAGTCATTTAGGGGAGGTTAATCAAATTGTTGGAAATAGCATGATTGTGGGAATTAATACTTTTAGCATTGTAGAAGATTAAGATTTTGTAGTCGGTCGGTTCCATGAGTGCGGGCAGTAGCAACTAGCAGTGCTAGGCCGGTGCTTGCTTCACAGGCAGAGAAGGCTAATAGTAATATAGGAGCCGTTGAGGATGCTGTTGATTCAAGTTGTAGTGTTCATAGGGCCAATGCAATAAATAGGGACAGTATTATTCCCTCTAAGCATAGTAGTGCGGAGAGTAAGTGAGTTCGATGGAGTGCTAGTCCTATTAAACCTAAGATGAATGCTGAGCTAAAGCTAAAGTGTACGGGTGTCATAAGGGGGCCGTGGAGTTAAACCACGATTTTCTGAGTCGAAGTCAGAGGTCTTGTTTTGGACTAGCCCCCTATTCTGCTCATTCTAGGCCGCCTTGAGTTCATTCGTACACTAATCCCAGGGTTAATAGAATTAGGACTGTTGTAGCTCAGAAGAGTGTTTCGGTGGGGTTGTGGAGTTGATCCCCTCAGGGTAGTGGGAGGAGAAGGGCAATCTCTAAGTCAAAGAGGAGAAACAGAATTGCTACTAGGAAGAAGCGCAGGGAAAATGGTAAGCGGGCAGAGCCTAGGGGGTCAAATCCGCACTCGTATGGTGATAATTTTTCTGCGTCGGGGTTTACTTGCGGGAGTCAAAAAGATACAACTGCTAGGACCAAGGACAGAGTTGTTGTAATAATTAAAATAGTTATGACTAAGTTCATTATCTTTCCTTGGGGTTTAACCAAGGCTGTGTGATTGGAAGTCACTTGTACTAACTTTAATACTAGAAAGATTATGAGCCTCATCAATAGATAGACACGTAGAGGAAGAGCCATACTACGTCAACAAAGTGTCAGTATCAGGCAGCGGCTTCAAAGCCGAAGTGGTGTTCAGATGTGAAGTGGTATTGGATTTGGCGTAGGAGACACACTGCGAGGAAGGTTGATCCAATAATAACGTGTAGTCCGTGGAAGCCTGTGGCTACAAAGAATGTTGAGCCATAGACTCCGTCTGCGATTGTGAATGGGGCTTCGTAGTATTCTATGGCTTGTAGTGCGGTGAAATAAAATCCTAATAAAATGGTTAGTGCTAGGGATTGAATGGCTTGTTTTCGTTCTCCCTCCATAATACTGTGGTGGGCCCATGTTACTGTGACTCCTGATGCTAGTAGTACGGCTGTGTTAAGGAGTGGGACTTCGAAGGGGTCTAGTGGAGTAATTCCTGTGGGGGGTCAGCATCCTCCTAATTCTGGGGTGGGTGCTAGGCTTGAGTGGTAGAAGGCTCAGAAAAATCCTAAGAAGAAGAACACTTCTGATGTAATAAATAGAATTATTCCGTATCGTAGCCCCTTTTGTACTGGGGGTGTGTGGTGGCCTTGAAAGGTCCCTTCTCGGATGATATCACGTCATCATTGGTATATGGTGAGAAGTGTAAGAATTAGTCCTAAGGTTATTAGTATTATTGAGTGGAAGTGGAATCAGGTTGCTAGGCCGGATGTTATTAGTAGGGCAGCGATAGCTCCGGTTAGTGGTCATGGGCTTGGGTCAACTATATGATAGGCATGTGCTTGGTGGGCCATTAAACGTTTTCTTGGAGGTATAGGCTTAAAAGAAGTACGAATACGTAAGCTTGAATTATTGCTACTGCAACTTCTAATAGTGTTAATATAAGGAGTACAGTAGCGGTCAGGATTGCTACTGTTGGCATTATTGGCAGAAGGACAAACACAGCTGTGGCGATAAGTTGGATTAGGAGATGGCCTGCGGTTAGGTTGGCTGTGAGTCGAACTCCTAGGGCTAGTGGTCGAATAAATAGGCTAATTGTTTCGATAATAATTAGTACGGGGATTAGTGGGATGGGTGTGCCTTCTGGTAAAAAGTGTCCTAAAGCGACTGTTGGTTGATTTCGTATTCCAATAATTACTGTGGCAAGTCATAGGGGCACGGCGAATCCTATGTTGAGGGACAGTTGTGTCGTGGGTGTAAAGGTGTAGGGTAGAAGGCCAAGTATATTGGTTGTAATTAAGAAAATTATTAATGAGGTTAATAATAATGCTCATTTATGTCCCCCTGTGTTCAGTGGTATTATTAGTTGATTAGTGAATCGATTGATAAACCACCCTTGGACTGTGGTGAGTCGATTGTTAACCCATCGAGACGAGGGGGTTGGATAGAGTACTCAGGGCAGTGCAATTGCGATGGCAATTAGTGGGACTCCTAGATATATTGGGCTTGCAAATTGGTCGAAGAAGCTTGTTATCATGGTCAGTGTCAGGATCCAGTTTTGTGTTTTTCAGTACTTACTGGAGTTGGTTTATTTGGTGAAATGTGATTTAAAACTTTAGTTGGGATAATGGCTAAGAAAAGTAATCAGGAGAATACTAGAATTGCGAATCAGGGGCCGGGGTTTAATTGTGGCATTTCACTAAGGGTGGTCTGGAGTCACCAATCTTTGGCTTAAAAGGCCAATGCTTTGTCCAATATTTAGCTTCTTAGTGAGGCGTCTTCTAGTATTAATGAGGATCAGCTTTCGAAGTGTTCTAGTGGTACTGCTTCAACTACAATTGGTATAAAGCTGTGATTGGCCCCGCAGATTTCAGAGCATTGTCCGTAGAACAGCCCTGGCCGCGAGGCGATGAAGGCGACTTGATTTAGTCGTCCTGGGACTGCGTCTATTTTTACACCCAGGGATGGAACAGCTCAGGAATGTAACACGTCTTCAGCGGACACCAGGACACGGATTGGGGATTCTATTGGGACAACTATTCGGTGGTCCGTTTCTAGGAGTCGGAATTGGCCAGGGGCAAGGTCTTGGGTTGGTACTATGTAAGAGTCAAACCCCAGGTCTTCATAGTCTGTGTATTCGTAGCTTCAGTATCATTGGTGTCCTATTGCTTTGATTGTTAAGTGGGGGTCGTTGATTTCGTCCATAAGGTATAGAATGCGTAAAGAGGGCAGGGCGATAAGTACTAAGATGACGGCCGGTAGGATAGTTCATACAATTTCGATTTCTTGAGAGTCTAAAATATATTTGTTAGTAAGTTTGGTTGATACCATTGCAATAATAATATATAATACTAATGTGCTAATTAGGAACACAATTATTAGTGCGTGGTCATGGAAGTGAAGAAGTTCTTCTATAACGGGTGATGCCGCGTCTTGAAATCCTAGTTGCGTTGGGTGTGCCATTAAGCTTTAGGCCTAAGACATGCGGGGGTTTAACCTACAATTTCACCTTGACAAGGTGGTGTAATTTACATTTTACTAATGTCTTAAGAAGGAAGTGACAGAGTGGTTATGTGGCTGGCTTGAAACCAGCATATGGGGGTTCAATTCCTCCCTTTCTCGTTAGTTTGATTGAATTTGAACAAATGCTGGTTCTTCGTATGTGTGGTAGGGAGGAGGGCAGCCGTGGAGTCATTCTACATTTGTTATTGTTAATTCTACAGATAGCACTTCTCGTTTGGCGGCAAAGGCTTCTCATAGGATAAATAGAAATATAATAACCGCCACTAAAGAAATTAGTGACCCGATGGATGATACTGTATTTCATAAGGCGTAGGCATCTGGGTAGTCAGAGTATCGTCGTGGTATGCCTGCTAGGCCTAGAAAGTGTTGTGGGAAGAATGTTAGGTTAACCCCAATAAACATAACTGCAAAGTGGATTTTTGTTCATGCGCTGTGGAGGGTGTATCCGGTTAACAGGGGGAATCAGTGCACGAAGGCTGCTATAATAGCGAATACAGCACCTATCGATAACACATAGTGGAAATGTGCTACTACATAATAAGTGTCATGAAGAACAATGTCCAGTGATGAGTTGGATAGTACAATTCCTGTGAGTCCGCCCACTGTGAATAGGAAAATGAACCCTAGAGCCCATAGTATGGGTGTTTCTCATTTAATTGATCCCCCGTGAAGTGTAGCTAGTCAGCTGAATACTTTTACACCTGTTGGGATTGCAATAATTATTGTTGCAGATGTAAAGTATGCACGAGTGTCTACGTCCATTCCGACGGTAAATATGTGATGGGCTCACACAATAAATCCTAAAAGGCCGATGGCCATCATTGCCCATACTATGCCCATGTAACCAAATGGTTCTTTTTTACCTGAGTAGTAGGCTACAACATGGGAAATAATTCCGAATCCTGGAAGAATAAGAATGTAGACTTCTGGGTGACCAAAGAATCAGAACAGGTGTTGGTAAAGGATTGGATCTCCTCCCCCTGCTGGGTCAAAAAATGTGGTATTGAGATTTCGGTCTGTCAGCAGTATTGTAATTCCGGCAGCTAAAACAGGTAGTGATAAAAGGAGTAGGACGGCGGTTACAAGCACGGATCAGACGAATAGGGGTGTTTGATATTGGGAGATGGCCGGGGGCTTCATGTTGATGATTGTGGTGATGAAGTTAATTGCCCCCAGGATTGATGAAACACCTGCCAGGTGAAGTGAAAAAATTGTTAAATCTACTGATGCCCCTGCGTGAGCTAGATTCCCTGCAAGGGGCGGGTATACTGTTCATCCTGTTCCGGCCCCGGCCTCAACACCAGAAGAAGCTAGTAATAGCAGAAATGATGGGGGTAGAAGTCAGAAGCTTATATTATTTATTCGCGGGAATGCTATGTCTGGGGCACCAATTATTAGTGGCACAAGTCAGTTTCCAAACCCTCCGATAAGAATGGGTATTACTATAAAGAAAATTATAACGAAGGCGTGGGCAGTGACGATAACATTATAAATTTGGTCGTCACCTAGAAGTGATCCGGGTTGGCTAAGCTCAGCTCGAATGAGAAGGCTTAAGGCAGTTCCCACTATTCCGGCTCAGGCACCAAATACGAGATAAAGGGTACCAATGTCTTTGTGGTTGGTAGAGAAGAATCAGCGCGTGATTGCCACAGGTAGGGTAGCCGAGCGTTTAGGCGGTGGGTTGTAGCCCCGAAGACAGAGGTTTAAGTCCTCTTCCTATCAGCCCCGTGGTGAAGAACACATCGGATTGCAAATCCTAAGACGTAGATTAATACTCTGCCGGGGCTTTCCCCGCCTTGTTGGCTGGGCGGCGGGGAAAGTAGATGGATGCTCGCTGGCTTGAGCGCTTAGCTGTTAACTAAGAGTTTGTAGGATCGAGGCCTTCTCATCTAGTAGGGCCTTAGCTTAATAAAAGTGCCTGGTTTGCAGTCAGGAGATGCGAGTTAGTTTCTTGTAGGTCTTAATCAGGGACTAGAAGATTTTCACTTCTACTTAGAGCTTTGAAGGTTCTTGGTCTTAATATTATCCTAAGTCCCTAGGGGATTAGTATTAGGATGGTTGGAGTTATTGGTAATAATCCTAGGGCGGCTGTGGTAGATAGGGCTAGAAGTAAAGAGGTTTGGGTTGTTTGAGTTCGTCACTGGGCGGTTGAGTTAGTTATATTGGGGGAGATGGTTAATGTTATTGCGTAGCATAGTCGTAAGTAAAAATACAGGCTGATTAGGGCGGCTAGGGCCATGACTGTGGCGGTGAGGGGGAGATCCTGCTTTGTTAGTTCTTGCAGGATTAGTCATTTTGGTATAAATCCTGTGAGTGGGGGTAGGCCTCCTAGTGAGAGTAAGACTAGGGCAGTTGTTGCTGTTAGGATGGGGCTTTTTGATCAGGTTGTTGCTAGTGTATTAATTTTGGTTGTTAATAGTATTTTCAAGGTTAAAAATGCTGCGGAGGTTATAATAATATATGTTCCTAGTGCGATTAAGGTGAGTTGTGGGGCGTACTGGATTACAATAATTATTCATCCTATATGTGCGATTGAAGAGTAGGCTAGGATTTTTCGTAGCTGGGTTTGATTTAGTCCTCCTCATCCCCCAATCAGTGTGGATGTAACCCCTAATAGTGTTAGTAGTGAGGAGTCAATGGTTTGTGCTGTTTGGATAATGAGTGCAAATGGGGCGAGTTTTTGTCAGGTGGATAAGATAAGTCCTGTTAATAGGTCTAATCCTTGTAGTACTTCTGGCATTCAGAAATGTATTGGTGCGAGCCCAATTTTTAATGCTAGAGCTGCTGTAAATATTGTGCTGGCGATGGGGCTTGATAGGTCGTTGATACTTCACTCTCCGGTTATTCAGGCATTTGTTGTGCTTGCAAACAGGATTATTGCTGCTGCGGTGGCTTGGGTTAGGAAGTATTTTGTAGTTGCTTCTACTGCACGGGGGTGATGGTGTTGTGCTATTAGAGGGGTGATTGCTAGTGTATTAATTTCTAGGCCTATTCAAGCTAGGAGTCAGTGAGAGCTAGCAAAGGTTAGGGTGGTTCCTAGTCCCAGACTAGATAATAGGACTGTAAGTACGTATGGGTTCATTGGCGGAGGAGGGATTTTAACCGTCATGTTCGGGGTATGGGCCCGAAAGCTTAATTGGCTGACCCCGCCCTAGAAAGTGGTGTAAAGGAAGCACCTAGAGTTTTGATCTCTTGAGTATGGGTTCGACTCCCTTCTTTTTAGGAACTGAGGGGGTTTTAACCTCTGTAATTCACTCTATCAAAGTGGTCCTTGGGCGCTCAGGCACAGTTCCTTGTTTATAGTTGTGGGGGAAGTCCTGCTAGGGCAATTGGTAGGGCGGTGTGTCATAATACGAAGGCAAGTGTGAGGGGGAGGAAGTTTTTTCATACTAGGTGTATTAGTTGATCGTATCGAAATCGTGGGTAGGAGGCTCGTACTCATAGGAATATAATGGACAGCAATGCAGCTTTAGTTATAAGGTTAACTGTGGTAAGTTCTGGAATGCTTGGGATGTGCGAGGCCCCTAAAAATAGGACAGCTGACAGGGTATTTATCAGAAGAATGTTAGCGTATTCGGCAAGGAAGAATAGTGCGAAGGGCCCCCCTGCATATTCTACGTTAAAGCCGGATACTAGTTCTGACTCTCCTTCTGTTAGGTCAAAGGGTGCTCGGTTTGTTTCGGCTAGTGTTGAGATATACCATATTGCGGCTAAAGGTCAGGCGGGGATAAGTAGTCAAACACTTTCTTGGGTGATGTTAAATGTTTGTAGTGTGTACCCTCCTGAGAAAATAATTACGGATAGAAGAATTAGTCCTAGGCTGACTTCGTATGAGATTGTTTGAGCTACGGCTCGTAAGGCCCCAATTAATGCGTATTTTGAGTTTGATGCTCAGCCTGACCCTAAAATCGAATATACTGCAAGGCTTGATAGGGCTAGGATAAATAGAATTCCTAGGTTGAGGTCGGTTACTGGGTGGGGTATGGGTATTGGTGCTCACAGGGTTATAGCTAGAGTTAGTGCAAGTACTGGGGTGGTTAAAAATAGAAACGGGGATGATGTAGATGGGCGGACGGGTTCTTTGGTGAAGAGTTTTAGGCCGTCGGCAATGGGTTGTAGTAGTCCATAGGGGCCTACTACGTTTGGTCCTTTTCGTAGTTGTATGTATCCTAGGACTTTTCGTTCAATGAGTGTTAGGAAGGCTACTGCTAGAAGTACTGGTACAATGTAGGCTAAGGGATTAATTAAGTGGGTAATTAGGGTGTTTAGCATAACTGGGAAGAGGATTTGAACCCCTGGTTAAAAGGGCTTAGGCCTTTCGCAATTTACCATGCTCTGCCACCCCAGTGTGTCCTTATTTTGGCCAGCTGGGGTTTTGGCCTCCCTTTATTTTATTTATTTGTTTTCATAAATTGGGGTGGGGCGTGCTTTAAGTATGGGCCCCTCTTTTCCGATCCTTTCGTACTAGGAAAAGTGGCGTTACAGATAGAAACTGACCTGGATTGCTCCGGTCTGAACTCAGATCACGTAGGACTTTAATCGTTGAACAAACGAACCCTTAATAGCGGCTGCACCATTAGGATGTCCTGATCCAACATCGAGGTCGTAAACCCCCTCGTCGATATGGACTCTGGGAGAGGATTGCGCTGTTATCCCTAGGGTAACTTGGTTCATTAATCGGTCTATATTAGCCGGATCATGCTTGGTCAGATGTTCTGTGGCTTAGAGATGTCTCTCTTGGTTTTAGGGGGTTTCCCCGGTCCATTTGGAGGCTTTTCTTTCCTCCGTGGTCGCCCCAACCGAAGGTAAAATTTCATGTTCACAAAGTTTTTACTTTTTATTGAGTTGCTTAGTGTGGTTGAGTTTTGTACCTTAAGCTCCAAAGGGTCTTCTCGTCTTGTATTATTATACCCGCTTCTGCACGGGTAGATCAATTTCACTGACTTGAAAGGGGAGACAGTTAAGCCCTCGTTTAGCCATTCATACAGGTCTTTATTTAAAAGACAAGTGATTGCGCTACCTTTGCACGGTTAGAATACCGCGGCCGTTGAACTTGTAGTCACTGGGCAGGCTGGACCTCCTATACTTGGTTGCGTTGCAGGAGGCGATGTTTTTGGTAAACAGGCGAGGCTTGTGTTTGCCGAGTTCCTTCCCTTTCTTTTAGTCTTTCCTTTAATAGCACTCCAGTGTGGGGGTAACGATAATTTAGTTGTGGGTTTTTCTTGGTCTTTTTGTAGCCCACATTGCTCTCTTGGGTTGAGTTCGTTAGTTGCCAATGGTTAGTCCGGTTTGGCTTACACTTGTGCTTGGAGAAGGGCGGGCCTTCTTGTTACTCATTTTAGCATAATTTCTTCCATGTGGGCATGGGTTAGCCTAATAATATTTAGGGGAATAAGATTTTTTATCAGAATAATAAATTTTCTTCTGTCTGAGCTTTAACGCTTTCTGTTTAGGTGGCTGCTTTTAGGCCCACTAGAACAGTATATTTTATATATTATGATCTTTATCCTCCTGGAAAGGTTGTGTCCTTTGTTAAAGGGGCTGTACCCCCTTTAACTAACTCTCGTGTGTTTCTCTTAGGTCTTATTTGGGTATATTTGATTTGGGGAATACGAGGCTGAACTTCTATTCATTTCTTAGGCAACCAGCTATCACCAGGTTCGGTAGGTCTGTCACTTCTACCCGGAGCTCTTCCCACTCTTTTGCCACAGAGACGGGTTGGCCCTTAATAGGCTGTCTCGGGGTAGCTCACCTGGTTTCGGGGTTTCAAACTAAAGGTCTCTTTGCTTGGGTAAACTGGCTAAATCATGATGCGAAAGGTACGAGCTTTAATCTTTGCTTTTTAGTGCTTATATGGGTTGTTTCATTTCTCTTTCAGCCTTCCCTTGCGGTACTATTTCTATCGCTTCAGTGGAACCTTTTCTGTCTCCCATACTCAGGTAAAAGAATGGTTTAGTTTTTGGTGTTAGGCTTATTTTGTTTTATTTATATTGTTTGGTTATTAAGTGGTTAAGCTAGCTGTTTGGCTCAGGGCGACCCGATTTGCACGGGTGTCTTCTCGGTGTAAGTGAGATGCTTGGCTAACTCAGCCACGTCCTGGGTTTAATCCAAGTGCACCTTCCGGTACACTTACCGTGTTACGACTTATCTCCCCTTGTCGGTGCTATTATATTAGGTATGTTTGGTGCGTTTTGACCGGGGAGAGTGACGGGCGGTGTGTACGCGTCTCAGAGCCGGGTTCAAATGGACACTCTATTTCCTTTTTACTACTAAATCCTCCTTCAAGTACTATTTCATGGTGCATATTCGTGATATTCTATGTTAGAAAATGTAGCCCATTTCTTCCCACTTCATGCGCTACACCTCGACCTGACGTGTTGGGCTGTGCCCATTTTGCTTACTTTTGTTACCTTCACAGGGTAAGCTGACGACGGCGGTATATAGGCTGGGGTGGCTAGGAGTGGTGAGGTTAGACGGGGGTTATCGGTTCTAGAACAGGCTCCTCTAGGGGGGTCTGAGACACCGTCAGGTCCTTCGGGTTTCAAGCTAATGCTCGTAGTACCCTGGCGGGCATCTAATTGTAGTTGGATGCCTGGGTTTACGGCTGGGCATAGTGGGGTATCTAATCCCAGTTTGTTTCCCAGCTTTCGTGGGGTCAGGTAAATTTATTAAAGCTACTTTCGTGTTAGGGCTTCGGGCACCTAGGAGCGTATGACAGCCAAGGGGCCATTTGACTTTATTTTTGTCTGTCCTTAACCACCCTTTACGCCGTTGTAGTATCAACTGGGGTCTCTCGTCTAACCGCGGTGGCTGGCACGAGTTTTACCGGCCCTCTTAACACTAACTGAGTCAAGTTTTCACTTATGGCTCAATGTCTATCACTGCTGAATTCCCTTGGGGGTGTGGCTTGGCTTGGCGTCTTGGGCTAATGTTTGTGCCTGATGCCCGCTCCTCGTCCCCGGGCGGGGGATTGAGGGCATATTCACTGGGTTGCGGAGACTTGCATGTGTAAGTTGAGTTAGAGCTGATAGTAAGGTCGGGACCATGCCTTTGTGCATGCGGAGTTTCTTAGGACTCATCTTAGCATCTTCAGTGCTATGCTTTGTATTAAGCTACGCTAGC